TTGGTACTAATCCATAACGATCAAAGTCGAATCGCGAGCCTATTAATGAAGCAAATTCAATAAAACAACAACTGGTACCATAGAGAAGAGGCCATAAACTGGAGAGTCTTGACCAATTCGAAAGATCATTCGATGTAGTTGAAATAACTGAATTGGGGGTTGTTTGGTCAAGTAACGGAAAATCAATCAAATTCATAACTGTCTCAATGTAATCTTTTCCTTCCTTTTTTTTTTTTTGATTGTCTGAATATTCAGCTAAGACCATTCCAATGCTCCTTTTCGCCATGCATAAACTGAACCAACAATTAGGATAAGCACGAAAATGAAAGCTTCTATAAATACGGATACGCCCAATACATCGAAACTCATTGCCCATGGATAAAGAAAGACCGTTTCAACATCAAAAACAACAAAAACTAGAGCAAACATGTAATAGCGGATTCGGAATTGTAACCAAGCGTCTCCCATGGGTTCTATACCCGATTCATAACTAGAGAGCTTCTCTGGTCCTTCACTAATCGGGGCTAAAACTCCGGAAATTACAAATGCTAAAATAGGAATAGCACCTGATATTATTAGAAATGCCCAGAAAATATCATATTCGTGAAGCAGAAACATAAATGTACTCCTATTTATTAATGTGGAATAGGCTGCATTTTTGATTTGAATTGAACCTGTCAATTCATCCACCACCCATCTTAGGCGAAAAAAGAAATTTTGTTTGATCAAATCAAACCCCATAGTTTAGAGTTTGTTTGCTATGGGGCATGTCTTGTTTAAAGATTCATACAACGGAACTCCACTTACATTTTTTTGTATTTCGATTCCATTTAGATATGGTGTAGATATAGGATGCTCTTACACAAACAAAACTCTCTTATTTTGTCTCGGTTTCTCCCTAAAAAAGGAATTAAATACAAATACTAAATATAGTATAATACTAATAAATTAAATAAAATCAGAAATAATACTAATAGTATTAGTATAACTATATTTAAAATATAATATAATATGTTTATAACTATGTTTTTTTATAGTTAATTTTATACATAATATAATTTTCATTTTAAAAATTAATGCAAAAAAAATTTTCTGTAGTCATATGGGGTAAAATGTCTAGGGATTTCTAGCATATTCTACTCGAAGTATTCTTTTCATTAAAATCCAGACGGAGAATCATTGCTTCTATTGATTGGATAGGAATACATAAACATAATCTAATACATCGAACAATTCTATTTTATCTCCCTTCCTTGTCCTAGATTTCATTTCTATTTTCCTTACTTTATTGATTTGATTCAATCCGTTGAGTTGCGAGGAACCTTTCCATATAACAACTCATATCTTTCAATACCAAAAAAATCCGAAACTTGGAATCTGTACTATACCCCCGGATCCTCTCAGAAATAAAAAGAATCTAGTACTAAAGAAAGACCGCGATTTGGGATGAACAAAAATCCTTGTTACGGCAATAGCACTTAGTAAGACCAACCGAGGGGCTAGGTTTCGGGGGGTTTATTTTGGAACAAACTTACGCTACACAATGAAAAATAGCACAGAGTGATAGAATTCGTGGAATCATAAATGATCTACATAAGATACTTCTAATAGAAAGAATCACACATTGTCGAACAATTCGACAGACCAAATCCCCAAACCAACCCAACTCATAGAATATAGACGAAGGAACGTTGATACATTAAGGACCAATTCATTATCTCTGCATTATATTTGAAACAACCAATTTGTTTGTTGTTCGGCCAAAAAAGAATTAGTTGAAGTCGAGGGATTTCTACAAATACAAGATCAAGAAAAGAATAGGTACTAGATCTGTGTAACTTAGGATTCCATTTGGCTGGGTCAGGATAAAGTTTTTAGACGGAGGAGCATGTCATGATTTTCATTGACTGAGATTGGGTATACCAAAACAAAAGTATATCCGTAACTCTTTGATCATGGACAGGAAAAAAGTCATATGTAATTCATCCGTGAAGATGAAGGAAGAAGGATATTATCCTAGATTTTACAAATAGCGATTGGATTCGTTGGAATGAATTATTGTTTTTATTTTCCTGTCCCTATGTATTCACATGAGCATGTGGTAATGCTTTCATTTCTACGGACAAATAGACCGGTCAGTCCATAAACAAGTACTAATCTAATGAGGAAATGAAAACTATACTAAACTAAAATAGAATGTCTATACAAAAATAGAATGTGTTAGGGCTATACGGACTCGAACCGTAGACCTTCTCGGTAAAACAGATCAAACTGATTATTATCGAAATGATTCGAACTGTTTCAAAGACCCAACATGCATTTTGTTGCATTGGGCTCTTTCATCAACTGATTGATGTAAAGATCAGTTAGTCCACCATATTTTTTCTTTATGGGAAGATAATAAGATGGCTCCATGTGCTCTGTGATTCATCATTTGAATTCTGATGAAGGAGCAATACCAAAGTGTTTCAAAGAAGGGTTACCTTGACTTAGGTCTGCC